CAGATCTAACTCGAGCTATAGCTATATATATGTATCTTACTTGATTGCCGTCATATTCATTCGGGACAGTCGTGTTAAATTTTAATTTTCTATTTAATCGAATCTGAAAAATTGTAAAAAAAAAAGAAGCACGAGAATTTCTTGAAAATTCCCTATAGTATAGGTATCATAAACAGATAAGATACCCGATTAGATAATATCCATGTAACAATTCAAATTTATGTCATAGGGTTTACATATACAGACAGTTGCTATTATAATTGAAATAGAGAAAGATTTTTTTTTTCAAAAAAAAAGCAATATTGATTAGTTATGTATCCATTTTGCTTTTTTTTTATCTAATTAAGAAAAAACCATTTTAGATTCAAATTCAAGAATCGTTCAGGAATTAATAGTTAACGGTTCCGATTTGTCCTCAGACTTTTGCTTTTGTGACTGAAGGTGCACGTTTTTTTCAATTGAAAAAAAAAAGGGGGGGGTTCATATATATTTTTGTATCGTTTTGGCGGCATGGCCGAGCGGTAAGGCGGGGGACTGCAAATCCTTTTTCCCCAGTTCAAATCCGGGTGTCGCCTGATCGACAAGAGAATTGAAATAGTTTATTCCGTTTTGTTGATAGAAAACTGGAAATTTTTTTTTCCAGCAGAAGTCAGCGGGGGGAAAGAATTCTCGAAACTTGTTTGATTCTAAATTATAAGCATCGGGAGGTTTGTTCTCTAAAATGCTGTAAATCCTTTCGTTTCGGATTCAAGGAAAGATTCTAGTAGTGAAAAGGAATCGATAAATCTTGAAATGATAGTCCTTTCATTCCAATACTACTGTATTGTCCATCTACTGACCGGGTCCTCAATTAGATTGGATAGGGATAGGTTGGACATAGAATCGAATTCCATTTTTCGTTGGGGAAGGAGCGTAAGAAACTTTGTATATAGACTCATAAAAGTCTATGAGCGCTCCCGCATTTATTCAATATTAGTTAGATTAGTTAAATTGAATAGCTAATTGACTTTTTTTTTTACTTAATGAAATGGGGGAAACAAAATAAAACATGGGTCTTATTATTCCTACCTATTAGTAAAATTCATTTCATTAATACTTCCAAAAATACTTCTAAGGAAGTTTTCGAATATTTTATTTATGCATAATGCTTTCCAATTCTACTAGAAATCAGATAAGAACTTATTAGGTGTTCTAATTGGATTTATTGGATTGTTTCGTCAATGATGTTAGTTCAGAATCCATTTTTGACTCTGTAACAGCGATTCCACTATTATTATAGTATTATTAGTGAGTAATAATAAAAGAAAATAAAACAAGAAGAATTAGTGAACAATAATGAAATAATTTCTTCATATTGATAGGAGACAAAATTTACATGGATATAGTAAGTCTTGCTTGGGCTGCTTTAATGGTAGTTTTTACATTCTCCCTTTCCCTCGTAGTATGGGGAAGAAGTGGACTTTAAAGGTATTACTAATTGAGTTAAGGGATCAAGCTGTATCAATTGTTTTCTAGCTGTGTTCTGAAATTTTTTTACTTTTTTATTGAATTTGAATTTAAGTATTTAATTTAAGTATTTTATTAATACTAATTAATGGAATTCAAATCTATCCACATTTCGGAATTCTATAGTATTCTATTGGTGCGATGTATTTTATGGATAATATAGTAATGTATTTTATAGATAATATAGAAATAAAAAATACCCTTTCAATCAAACAAATAGTTGAATTATTCCTATGTTCACTTTTTTTTATTTCGATGAACTGGGTCTTACCAAACTGATATATATGGAAAATGAGGAACCACGGAACCCCCCTACTCCTCCTCTTTTTCCCTCCTTTTCTTTTTTCAAAGAGAAAAGAAAATAGTTCTGTTATTATATTAGTTATTAAACAGATACACAATTTCTATAGGAAACAAAATAAACATAGGAGTTGTTTAACAAGATACTACACATAATAAGATATTGCCGTTGGCTTATGCAAATCCCATATTACGTATTTACCTCACCGCTTGTTTTATTTTTTTTTTTAGGTTCGAGATTGGATTTATCCTTTATTGAACTCATTTCCTATCATGGTTCGAACGTTCAAAATCGGTTAGGTTTTACCACCAATCTTGTCGAAATGCGAAAAAGTTTCTGATAGAATCCCCTGATCATCTGTCAGCTATTTAATAACAACTACTTAATCAATTACTTCTTCGGAATGCTAAAAAGATTACTTTATTTATTTTTTAATATGATAGCAGGATTGGTATTGAAAATAATCAGAAATCTAGAAATTCCACTCGGAAGAATAAGAGTTTCTTTTTGATTATTTCAGATTGATTGGAACCAATATAAATCAAATAGATGAAACAGAAAAAAAATGGGGACGCTATGCTATGTACATTACATATATGAAATTGAGATTCCATATATATGAATATGAAGATAAAAATTTTGTAGATTGATCCACATTAAACCTCTATTTTTATAGAGTAAAACTTTATACACTACAATAATAGATAGATCCAGTATGGTAGAAAGAAATCAAATTGATTTCTTTCTACCATACTATCTGGATTTCATAGAATTATACTGATTCTAGTCCGATCATTTCAGTTAAGACTAAGACTAAAAATTGAAATCTTTTTTTCATTTTTTTTTTTTTCAATCATTGCATTGAGCATTGATAAGAATTAAGAAGTTATGTTTAAGTAAAATTAATCACTTTGACTTATCGTTTTTACGTAAATTATAAGTAAAAAGGCAGTAGGAACTAGAATGAACAGTGCAGTAGCAATAAATGCGAGAATATTTACTTCCATAATCTCTATGTTTTATTTCTCTTTTATTTCCAATAAATAACTCGGGATTTAATCCCATAGAGATGATAAATCTTTCGTCGGTAAATTCAATGGTATAAATTACATCTCGATGATATCAAATCAGATCAATATCATGAATAACAATATCTGAGCTAAAAAACCGATTCATCGTCGAGAATTGAATAGTATAACATAGGAAGATCTTTTATCCATACCAAATTCCAAAAATCTATTTCTGATTCAATCCAAAATTCTTTTTCTTCTTTATTTTAAGAATTTTTTCTTTTTTTTTTTTAAGATAAAGGTTCCGACGAAGAAAGAAAAAAAAGAGGTATACCCATTAGTAGGAATGAGATTCTTTTTGTTATTTTTATTCCCTTTCACACATGAAATGAATTGATATCTTTTTTTTATTGGATTTGTATCGATCGGGACTGACGGGGCTCGAACCCGCAGCTTCCGCCTTGACAGGGCGGTGCTCTGACCAATTGAACTACAATCCCAGGGAAAAAAAACGTACAGCATACATATTCTTATGATTTCCTTCAAACGCTTTCTTTTTCGATTTTAGATTCGAATCATTGTGCTGTAACTGACAAAGGCAGTACTTATTTATATATTGATAAATAAATATATATATGGATATGTACTTTAGCGAGATCGACATGGATTACTCGTAATCCGTTCGTTATTGCCAAATCGATTGAAAAAAAAATGAATCAATTAAAAAAAAAGAGTCTTTTTTTTTTTAATTGATTATACTTTAATCCTTTCCTTAGACTTTATAATTACAGATCCTGATATGCATCTAGATCATTAACAGGATCCGAACTTGTGGAAAAAATACGTAATACGGAAAAAATAAAATAAATAGCGCTAGAAATGTATCATATTTTTTTCTTCCGTATCAGAACACATCGGTTATTTTGGGAGAACAACAAATGGGTTATATCATTTCATGGTGGGTCGGCAAATTATTGGGCCGAGCTGGATTTGAACCAGCGTAGACATATTGCCAACGAATTTACAGTCCGTCCCCATTAACCGCTCGGGCATCGACCCAGGAAGAATCAATTTCAGTCTTTATTGATAATCCATGATCAACTTCCTTTCGTAGTACCCTACCCCCAGGGGAAGTCGAATCCCCGCTGCCTCCTTGAAAGAGAGATGTCCTGGACCACTAGACGATGGGGGCATACTTGCCCGACCGCCATTATACTATGTTCATAGTATGAACAGTTTTTTGAATTTGTCAATATAATGGAATGATATGATTCGATCAGTAGGATCTTACCATCTTTCAAAATTTCGTAGAATTTATTGATTCATTATTTAAATTTCGAAATTATTCATTCCAATCGTCAATCTATAATTCTAAAAAAAAAAATAATTTGAAAAAAGAATTTGGTTGAGGGTCAGGAAATTTGAATCCATTTATCAATGATTTGATCAAATATTTGAATTGGTGGGTACATGTATCAATACAATAAATTTCTTTATGATGAGGATGACTTCAATTCGAATCGGTTTTGAAATAACTCATTCCATTGATATTTTTCAAATTCAATATCAATAAACCATTTTTTTTTCTATTATACTCTATTCACTAGGTAAATACAATTTTTTGTTCCTTAATGAAAATGAGTCGCTATATGGCCAAAATATATCTATGTACATATATTCTAATCCTATCTATATAATAAGTATATGCAGTAACAAATATATGTACTAGACTCATATTGGCTAGTTCCTTATTCAGGAATTGAATCAAACGGGGCCCTTTTAACTCAGTGGTAGAGTAACGCCATGGTAAGGCGTAAGTCATCGGTTCAAATCCGATAAGGGGCTTTTTTTACTTTTTTCATAAAAATCCAGCAGTAGTATTCATATTTGAAGGAAGAATAGAGATATTTTTTATTTGTAAAAAAAAAAAATAAGGAATCATAGAATTTCATTATAAAATAGAATTCTGAATTCTAATAAGTTATTGTTATCATTCTAATAAATTCAAATATAGTAAACTAATTCTAGTTAGAAAATGAAACATTTTTTTATTATATTATTCTTTCTTTTTTTTTTTTTCTATTTTTTTATTTATATAATGAATAATGATATCTCCTTTAATTGCCAGATATTCCTATTTTCAATTATTCGAATCAAAAAAAAAATTGGAAAGAAAGATTATA